GCTACTGTAGCTTAATTAAAGTGTAATATTGAAGCTATTACGATGGGCCCTAAAAAGTCCCGGAAGCATAAAGGTTCGGTCCTGGCTTTACTATCAACTCTAACCTGATTTACACATGCAAGTCTCCGCACTCCTGTGAGAATGCCCTTATTGTCCTGCCTAGGAACTAAGGAGCAGGTATCAGGCACGATTTGTCAGCCCAACACACCTTGTTTTGCCACCCCCCCACGGGTAATCAGCAGTGATAAACTTTTAGCTATAAGTGAAAACTTGACTTAGTTAAGGTTAAGAGGGTCGGTAAACCTCGTGCCAGCCACCGCGGTTAAACGGGAGACTCAAGTTGAAAGACAGCGGCGTAAAGCGTGGTTAAGACACTTGCTAAATAGGGCCGAATGACCTCAAAACAGTCAAATCTATTCGAGACCACGAAGCACATCTACGAAGGTGGCCCTAATGCCTCTGACCCCACGAAAGCCATAACACAAACTGGGATTAGATACCCCACTATGTATGGCCGTTAAAATTGATGGTACTTCACTCGAACCATCCGCCAGGGAATTACGGGCCCCAGCTTAAAACCCAAAGGACCTGGCGGTGCTTTAGATCCCCCTAGAGGAGCCTGTCCTATAACTGACAACCCCCGTTGAACCTCACCACCCCTTGTCAATTCCGCTTATATACCACCGTCGTAAGCTTACCCTATTGAAGGTTATAAAAGTAGGCCCTAATAGTAATACTAGAGACGTCAGGTCGAGGTGTAGCGCATGGGGCGGGAAGAGATGGGCTACATTCCCTAATGAAGAGAACACGAACGGCGATTTGAAAAAATCACACTGAAGGAGGATTTAGTAGTAAGAAAGGAACAGAGTGCCCTACTGAAAATGGCCCTAAAGCGCGTACAGACCGCCCGTCACTCTCCCCGAAATAAATTCCTTTGTTCCTAACAGATAAAATAAAACAAGGTGAGATAAGTCGTAACATGGTAAGTGTACCGGAAGGTGCCCTTGGATAAATCAGAGTGTGGCATAAATAGAAAAGCATCTCCCTTACACTGAGAGGATGTCCATGCAAATTGGACCGCCCTGACACCTAATAGCTAGCCCAAACAACTAAAGCAGTATGATTATGATTAAAAACTTATAATACACTAAATAAACCATTTTTAACCCCTAGTATGAGCGACAAAAAAGGACATAGGAGCTATAGACAAAGTACCGCAAGGGAAAGCTGAAAAAGAAATGAAACAAACCGTTTAAGTGCCGAACAGCAGAGTTAATCTCTCGTACCTTTTGCATCATGATTTAGTAAGTAAAATGCAAGCAGAGCGCCCTTTAGTTTGCAACCCCGAAACTATGCGAGCTACTCCAAGACAGTCTATAAGGACAAACCCGTCTCTGTGGCAAAAGAGTGGGGAGAGCTTTGAGTAGAGGTGATAAGCCTATCGAGCACAGTGATAGCTGGTTGCCTGAGAAATGGATAGAAGTTCAGCCCTTTAAATTTTCCCCCCCTACTCACGCCTGTTAAGATCAAGAAAAATTTAGGAGTTAGTCAGAAGGGGTACAGCTCTTCTGATAAAAGAAACAACTTTAGTAGGTGAAACAGGATCATATTAACCAAGGACTAAGATTTAAGTGGGCCTAAAAGCAGCCATCTTTAAAGAAAGCGTTAAAGCTCCAACTAGCTCTCTGCCCTATATACTGATATCAATTTCCCCCCCCCTACCCCCTACCAGGCTATCTTATGCCCCCATAAGAATAATTATGCTAAAATGAGTAATAAGAAGAAACCATTTCTTCTCCCAGCATACGTGTAAGTCAGACCGGACCCCCCGCCGACTATTACCCGACCCCAACCCAAGAGGGGCATAAGTTAAAAAAACAAGAAGATCGCTTAACCAAAATCGTTAACCTCACACAAGAATGCAGCAAGGAAAGACTAAAAGGGAAGGAAGGAACTCGGCAAACCCAAGCCTCGCCTGTTTACCAAAAACATCGCCTCTTGACCCACTAATATAGGAGGTCTCGCCTGCCCAGTGACCAAGTGTTAAACGGCCGTGGTATCTTAACCATGCGAAGGTAGCGTAATCACTTGTCTTTTAAATGAAGACCTGTATGAATGGCAAAACGAGGGCTTAACTGTCTCCCCTCCCCAGTCAATGAAATTGACCTCCCCGTGCAGAGGCGGGGATAAATATATAAGACGAGAAGACCCTGTGGAGCTTTAGACTTAAAATAACCACGTTTAACAAACTCCCACACAAGAAAAAACTTAGTGAAGACTATTTGAATGTCTTTGGTTGGGGTGACCGCGGGGCAAAACTAAGCCCCCATGAAGATTGGGGAGATATCCCTAACACCAAGAGTTCCCCCTCTAAGCAACAAAAATTTTGACTTTAAAACGATCCGGGCTAACCGATTAACGAACTCAGTTACCCCAGGGATAACAGCGCAATCCCCTTTCAGAGTCCCTATCGACAAGGGGGTTTACGACCTCGATGTTGGATCAGGACATCCTAATGGTGCAGCCGCTATTAAGGGTTCGTTTGTTCAACGATTAAAGTCCTACGTGATCTGAGTTCAGACCGGAGTAATCCAGGTCAGTTTCTATCTATAAAGAACCTTTTCCTAGTACGAAAGGACCTGAAAAGGGGGGCCAATACACCCTGCACGCCCCTTCCCCAACCGCTGAAACCCAATAAAACGGATGAGGGCACTCATGAATTCTCCGAAGAGTTCGGAAAGTTAAAGTGGCAGAGCTCGGACAGTGCAAAAGATCTAAACTCTTTTTACAGAGGTTCAAATCCTCTCCTTAATTATGCCTGCCTCAATCATTAAATTATTAATCGCCCCCATTACTTTTATAGTCCCCGTTCTCCTAGCAGTTGCTTTCCTTACATTAATTGAACGTAAAGTGTTAGGCTACATCCAACTTCGTAAAGGCCCCGCCGTAGTCGGGCCTTACGGACTCCTTCAGCCCTTTGCTGATGGTATCAAACTATTTATTAAAGAGCCTCTCCGCCCATCAACCTCCTCCCCCCTTCTATTCATAATTACCCCTATCCTAGCCCTTGCACTCGCACTAACCTTATGAGCCCCTATACCCCTACCCCTTCCAGCAGCAGATTTAAATTTGAGTATCCTATTCATCCTTGCTCTCTCAAGCATGGCCGTTTACTCAATCCTGGGGTCAGGTTGGGCCTCTAACTCAAAATATGCCCTAATAGGGGCCCTTCGTGCCGTTGCCCAAACTATCTCCTACGAAGTTAATCTTGGGCTAATTTTACTTAGCGTAATCATCTTCTCGGGGGGTTTCTCACTCCAAACATTTAACATCACTCAAGAAACTATCTGACTTATCTTCCCCGCATGGCCCTTAGCCACCATGTGGTACGTCTCAACACTTGCAGAAACCAATCGTGCCCCCTTTGATCTAACTGAAGGGGAGTCTGAGCTAGTCTCAGGCTTCAACGTCGAATATGCGGGGGGACCCTTCGCACTGTTTTTTCTAGCAGAATATGCTAACATTTTACTCATAAATACTTTATCCGCCGTCCTGTTCCTCGGCTCCTCACTACCCCTTCTCCCGGAAATAATGACTATTACACTAATAGTTAAAACCGCCTTTCTATCAACGCTATTTCTTTGAGTGCGAGCGTCCTACCCCCGATTCCGATACGACCAGCTAATGCACTTAGTCTGAAAAAACTTTTTGCCTCTCACCCTCGCCATAGTAATCTGGCACTTATCGCTTTCCACTGCTTTTGCAGGACTCCCTCCGCAGGCCTAGGAGGCAGGAATTGTGCCTGAATATAAAGGGCTACTTTGATAGAGTAATTTATAAGGGTTAAAGCCCCTTCAACTCCTTAGAGAAAGGGGGCTCGAACCCCTACTTTAGAGCTCAAAACTCTAAGTGCTCCCACTACACCACTCTCTAGTAAAGTCAGCTAATAAAGCTCTTGGGCCCATACCCCGAACATGTTGGTTAAACCCCTTCCTTTATTAGTGGCACCCCCTCTCTTCTCCTTCCTGCTCCTAGCTCTCGGCCTGGGGACCTCCCTCACCTTCAGCAGCTCGCACTGACTTCTAGCATGAATGGGCCTAGAAATCAATGCTCTTGCAATTCTTCCCTTAATAGTCTCCACGCATCAATCTCGCGGCACTGAAGCCTCCGTAAAATACCTCCTTATTCAAGCGACTGGGGCCGCAATTATTCTTTGAGGAAGCATACTTAACGCCCAAATAACGGGGCACTGAAATATTTTGGATGAGAAACAAGACATAGCTATACTAGTCATCATTACAGGCCTCGCTTTAAAACTAGGAATAGCCCCTGTACACGCATGGTTCCCTGAGATTCTTCAAGGGACTAACATACCAACAGCAATGATTTTATCAACCTGGCAGAAAATAGCCCCCTTTGTATTAATCTGTGCCATCGCCTCATCCTATCACTGGCTAACCCTCATTCTCGGCCTTTGTTCCATTCTCGTAGGCGGCTTAGGCGGAATTAACATAGTACACATACGTAAACTTATTGCATACTCCTCCATCGCCCACTTTGGTTGAATAATACTAGTGGTCTCTTCTAACACACACTTAGCAATTATCACATTAATTATCTATACTATAGCGACCGTGACAATCTTTTCAACTCTAGAATCCACCACTTCCTCCTCAATCCAAAGTCTCCCCCTATCTTGAACTAAATATCCAGCCCTTGCAGGCCTTTTCCCTCTTGTCCTTCTGTCATTAGGAGGCTTACCCCCACTCTCAGGGTTCCTACCAAAATGACTAATTATTCAAGAATTGACAACCCAAAGCCTATTCTTAATCGCCTTTATTGCCGCCATCAGCGCACTTCTCAGCTTGTTCTTCTACATTCGAGTAATATATGTTATTGTATCTGTAATCTCCCCCAATTTTTTTGGACACGCCCCCACTAAATTCTTTCGCGGAAAACTCAAAGCTTTTCCTCTCGCCGTCCCAGGGGTACTGGCACTTATACTACTGCCCGTACTTCCTGCACTATCAGCCTTTTTCTTTTGTTAATTATCCCCGACTAAGAAGTATCAGGGGTTTAAGTTAGTTTAAACTAAGAGCCTTCAAAGCTCACAATGGGGGTTAAAGTCCCTCAACCCTTGTAAGACCTGCAGGACATTAACCCACATTTTATGTATGCAAAACAGACACTTTAATTAAGCTAAGGCCTTACTAGATAGAAAGGCCTCGATCCTTTAATTTCTTAGTTAACAGCTAAGCGCCCAAACCAGCGAGCATCTACCTACTTTCCCCCGCTGATAGGGCAAAAGCGGGGGAAAGTCCCGGCAGACGAAGCCTGCTTCTTTAGATTTGCAATCTAACGTGTTACACCCCAAGACTGTGTGGTGAGAAGAGGGCTTAAACCTCTGTGTGTGGGCCTACAATCCACCGCCTACTCGGCCACCTTACCTGTGGTAATCACCCGTTGATTCTTCTCGACTAATCATAAAGACATCGGTACACTGTACCTTGTGTTTGGTGCCTGAGCCGGAATAGTGGGGACTGCCTTAAGTCTTCTCATCCGAGCCGAACTCAGCCAACCTGGCGCTCTTCTAGGGGACGATCAAATTTACAATGTTATTGTCACAGCACACGCGTTTGTGATAATTTTTTTCATGGTCATACCTTTAATAATCGGAGGCTTCGGAAACTGACTTGTCCCCCTAATAATCGGGGCCCCTGATATGGCCTTTCCCCGAATAAATAATATAAGCTTCTGACTTCTCCCCCCCTCATTCCTACTACTCCTAGCATCTTCTGGGGTCGAGGCGGGGGCCGGGACTGGGTGAACTGTCTATCCCCCTTTAGCGGGCAACCTTGCCCACGCAGGGGCATCCGTAGATTTAACAATCTTCTCCCTACATCTGGCTGGGATTTCCTCAATTTTAGGGGCAATTAATTTTATTACTACCATTATTAACATAAAGCCCCCAGCCATCACCCAGTACCAAACACCTTTGTTTGTATGAGCCGTGTTAATCACGGCAGTCCTCCTCCTACTGTCCCTTCCTGTATTGGCAGCTGGAATCACAATACTGTTAACAGACCGAAACCTTAATACCTCCTTCTTCGATCCCGCAGGGGGAGGAGACCCCATCCTGTACCAACACCTATTCTGGTTCTTCGGCCACCCTGAGGTCTATATTCTTATTCTACCCGGCTTCGGAATAATCTCCCACATCGTGGCCTACTACTCAGGCAAAAAAGAACCATTCGGACATATGGGGATGGTTTGAGCTATGATAGCCATCGGCCTTCTAGGCTTTATTGTGTGGGCGCACCACATATTTACTGTGGGGATAGATGTTGACACACGAGCCTATTTTACCTCCGCAACGATAATTATCGCCATCCCAACCGGTGTTAAAGTGTTTAGCTGATTAGCGACCCTGCATGGGGGCTCAATCAAATGGGACACCCCTCTTTTGTGGGCTCTCGGATTTATCTTCCTCTTCACAGTTGGGGGCCTAACGGGGGTAGTTCTAGCCAACTCATCTTTAGACATTGTACTTCATGACACTTACTACGTAGTTGCTCACTTCCACTATGTCCTATCCATGGGCGCAGTATTTGCCATCATGGCAGCCTTCGTACACTGATTTCCCCTATTTTCAGGCTACACCCTTCACAATACTTGAACGAAAGTACATTTCGGGGTAATATTTTTAGGTGTAAATTTAACATTCTTTCCCCAACACTTCCTCGGCCTGGCAGGAATGCCACGACGGTACTCTGATTACCCTGATGCCTATGCCCTCTGAAATTCTGTTTCTTCCATCGGCTCCCTCATCTCGCTAACAGCCGTTATCATGTTCCTTTTTATTCTCTGGGAGGCCTTCGCTGCTAAACGAGAAGTGAAAGCAGTAGAGCTAACTGCCACAAACGTCGAGTGACTTCACGGATGCCCTCCTCCTTATCACACATTCGAGGAGCCTGCCTTTGTCCAGACACACTACTAACTCGAGAAAAGAGGGTGTCGAACCCCCATCTATTGGTTTCAAGCCAATCACATTACCGCTCTGTCATTTTCTTAATGAGCTTCTGGTGAAACTATCACACTGCCTTGTCGAGGCCGACTTGTGGGTTAAAACCCCACGGGGCTTTCAAATAATGGCCCACCCGTCACAATTAGGTTTCCAGGACGCAGCCTCTCCCCTAATAGAGGAGCTACTGCATTTTCACGACCACACCCTGATGGTCGTATTTTTAATCAGCACCCTTGTTCTTTACATTATTGTGGCTATGGTTTCCACTAAATTAACCGACAAACTAATCTCAGACTCCCAAGAGATCGAGATCATCTGAACGGTCCTTCCCGCAGTAATTCTTATTTTAATTGCCCTCCCCTCCCTACGTATCCTATACCTAATAGACGAAGTCAACAACCCCCATCTTACTGTTAAAGCAGTGGGCCATCAGTGGTACTGAAGTTACGAATACACAGACTACAACGACCTCGGATTCGATGCATACATAATTCCTACACAAGACCTTCTCCCTGGGGAGTTTCGTCTACTAGAAACAGACTACCGCGTTGTTCTCCCTACCAACTCCCCCATCCGCGTCCTGACCTCCGCAGAAGACGTCCTTCACTCCTGGGCCGTCCCAGCCCTCGGTGTAAAAATAGACGCAGTGCCCGGGCGACTAAATCAAATAACCTTTATTAACGCCCGCCCTGGAGTATTTTATGGGCAGTGCTCAGAAATTTGTGGGGCTAACCATAGCTTTATACCCATTGTTCTTGAAATTGTCCCCCTTAAAGAATTTATTGACTGATCTATGCTAATAGAGACATCACTGAGAAGCTAATAAACAAGCATCAGCCTTTTAAGCTGGAGATTGGTGGCTCAAAACCACCCTTAGTGACATGCCTCAATTAAACCCCAGCCCTTGATTTATAATTTTTGTGTATACCTGAGCAATTTTCCTACTGCTTGTAGTCCCCATCCTCCTATCTTCCGCCACCCCTAATGAGCCCGTGATACAAAGTGCCCCCTCCTCTAAGACCTGTCCCTGAGCCTGACCATGACATTAAGCCTATTCAGTCAATTCTCAAGCCCCTCCCTCTTAGGGGTCCCTCTAATTATCGCCGCCCTAACCCTCCCCTGACTCTTCTTCCCTGCCCCCTCAACACGATGGCTTGGCAATCGCACAGTCACACTTCACGAATGACTTGTCGCCCGATTTACCAACCAGCTTTTCCTCCCTTTAAGTACCAACAGCCATAAGTGGGCCCCCCTATTCGCAGCTCTTATAGTTTTCCTTTTCTCTATTAATATTTTAGGGCTATTACCCTATACCTTCACCCCTACAACCCAGCTATCCCTTAACTTAGGGCTTGCAATCCCTTTATGATTGTCGACAGTTCTTATTGGACTACGAAACCAACCCACCCACACGTTCGGCCACTTTCTTCCGGAAGGAACCCCTTCCCCCCTTATCCCCGTTCTAATTATTATCGAAAGTATTAGTTTAGTAATTCGCCCCCTCGCCCTGGGCGTCCGACTAACAGCAAATTTAACAGCAGGACATCTGTTGATCCACTTAGTCTCCTCAGCAGTCTTTACACTCCTCCCTTCTATAACCTCTGTCGCTATCTTAACTGCCATTCTTCTTTTTTTACTAACAATTCTCGAAGTAGCTGTAGCCATGATTCAGGCATATGTATTCGTGCTTTTATTAAGTCTGTACCTCCAAGAAAACTGCTAATGACCCACCAAGCTCACGCCTACCACATAGTTGACCCCAGCCCTTGGCCCCTAACAGGGGCAGTAGCTGCACTTCTAATGACATCCGGTCTTGCCGAATGATTCCATTTTTACTCCTCAACCCTAATAACCCTGGGTCTCCCCCTTCTATTATTGACTATATACCAGTGATGACGAGATATTATCCGGGAAGGAACCTTCCAAGGACATCACACACCCCCCGTCCAAAAAGGTCTCCGGTACGGAATAATTTTATTTATTACATCAGAAGTCTTTTTCTTTCTAGGCTTTTTTTGAGCTTTTTACCACTCAAGTTTAGCACCTTCCCCCGAACTTGGGGGATGCTGACCCCCCACGGGCATTTACGCCTTAGATCCCTTTGAAGTGCCACTCTTGAACACAGCAGTTCTTTTGGCATCAGGCGTAACAGTAACTTGGGCACACCACAGCATTATAGCAGGCGAACGAAAACAAGCAATTCACTCCCTCACCCTTACAGTTCTGCTAGGCCTGTACTTCACACTCCTCCAAGCCATAGAATACTACGACGCACCCTTCACCATCGCTGACAGCGTCTACGGGTCAACCTTTTTCGTCGCCACTGGCTTCCACGGTCTTCATGTTATTATTGGGTCGACATTCCTCATTGTTTGCCTTCTACGTCAAATTTACTACCAATTTACATCCGAACACCATTTTGGCTTTGAAGCCGCAGCATGATACTGACATTTTGTAGATGTTGTCTGACTCTTCTTGTATATCTCAATCTATTGATGAGGCTCATAATCTTTTTAGTACAATAAGTATATGTGGCTTCCAACCTCACGACCTTGGTGAAACCCCAAGAAAGGATAATGAATGTAATTTCCTCCGCTGTTCTCATCGCTTCAACACTTTCCTTCTTGCTCATATTAGTCTCTTTCTGGCTCCCTCAGTTGAACCCCGACTATGAAAAGCTTTCTCCTTACGAGTGCGGCTTTGACCCTCTTGGCTCTGCACGTCTTCCTTTCTCCTTACGGTTTTTTCTAGTGGCTATCCTATTTCTCCTTTTTGACCTAGAAATTGCACTTTTACTACCCATTCCCTGAGCTGATCAAATAAACAACCCCACATTAACATTCCTATGAACTTCTTGCGTACTTCTGCTTCTCACCCTTGGCTTAATTTACGAATGACTCCAAGGAGGCCTTGAATGAGCTGAATAGGTGATTAGTATAAAAAAAATACTTGATTTCGACTCAAGAGCTTGTGGTGAAAAACCACAATTGCCTGGTGACCCCAACCACCTTTACAGTTTCCTCAGCCTTTTTTTTGGCCTTAATGGGCCTGACATTCCATCGAACCCACCTTCTCTCCGCCCTCATCTGCCTGGAAGGTATAATACTCTCACTATTTACCTCCTTCTCACTCTGAGCCCTTCAATCAGACGCCGCTAACTTTTCTGCCGCCCCCCTCTGTGTTCTGGCTTTCTCAGCTTGTGAAGCTAGCGCGGGCTTAGCCCTTCTAGTAGCCACAGCTCGGACACACGGCACAGACCACTTAAAAAAGCTTAATCTTTTAAAATGCTAAAAGTCCTCATCCCCACCCTCTTTCTTGTTCCGATAGTTTGGCTACTTAAAACTAAATGACTTTGATCTTCTATTTTAATTAATAGTCTCCTAGTCGCCCTAACCAGCCTAATTTGACTAAACAACCCCACAGAGGCCGGCTGAACTGCTCTTAATTTTTATATCGCTACAGACCCCCTCTCAACCCCCCTCCTCGTCCTCTCCTGCTGACTCCTTCCGTTAATAATTTTAGCAAGCCAAAAACACCTCTCATTAGAGCCCCAAATCCGCCAACAAAGTTTTATTACACTTCTCATTATTCTCCAAAGCTTTCTTATTATAGCATTTGGGGCCACGGAATTTATTATGTTCTATATTATGTTCGAAGCCACTCTCATCCCCACGCTTCTAGTCATTACACGGTGAGGTAACCAGATAGAGCGACTTAACGCAGGAATTTATTTTTTATTCTACACCCTAGCGGGGTCTCTTCCTCTTTTAATTGCTCTCATAGCCCTCCAGGGCAACATAGAAACCCTCTCACTCCTGATTCTTCAATATTCAAAACCCCTTCTTATTTTATCCCTCGGGGGCAAGATTTGATGAACCGCATGCGTTGTCGCGTTTCTAGTTAAAATACCTCTCTACGGGGTCCACCTTTGACTCCCTAAAGCCCACGTAGAGGCCCCCATCGCAGGCTCTATAGTCCTTGCCGCTGTTTTACTTAAATTAGGGGGTTACGGGATAATACGGCTAATGGTCATACTAGGCCCCCTCTCCAAAGAGGCGGCCTACCCCTTTATTCTACTAGCACTCTGAGGCGTTGTAATAACAGGCTCTGCCTGTTTACGTCAAACAGACCTAAAATCACTCATTGCCTACTCCTCTGTTAGTCACATGGGGTTAGTAGCAGGGGGCATTTTAATTCAAACACCCTGAGGCTTCACTGGAGCCTTAGCCCTAATAATCGCTCACGGCCTAACCTCTTCTGCCCTATTCTGTCTTGCTAACACTAATTATGAGCGCACACACAGCCGAACGATACTTTTAGCCCGAGGCCTGCAAATTGCCCTCCCTTTGATAACCAGCTGATGATTCTTTACTAGCCTTGCGAATTTAGCCCTTCCCCCCCTGCCAAACCTAATGGGAGAGTTAGTAATTCTAACCTCCCTCTTCAACTGGTCAACATGAACTCTTGTACTAACAGGGACCGGAGCCTTAATTACAGCTATATATTCCCTCTATGTCTTTTTAATAAGCCAACGGGGGCCCTTACCACAACACATATTCAACCTCCCCCCCACACACACACGAGAGCACCTACTGATAATTCTTCATCTGACCCCTCTCATTTTAATCACCTTCAAACCTGCCGTTATCTGGGGTTGATTCGCCTGTAGATTTAGTTTAAAAAAAACATTAGATCGTGACTCTAAAAACAAGGGTTAAAACCCCCTAATCCACCAAGAGAAGCCCGATGGCAGCGTAAACTGCTAACTTAACGCCCCCTTAGTTAGACCCTAAGGTTCTCTTGAATTACTAAAGGATAACAGTCCATCCACTGGTCTTAGGAACCAAAAACTCTTGGTGCAACTCCAAGTAGTAATTATGTGCCCCACAAATTTACTCTATACTTCAAGCCTTTTAATTATATTTGCCATCCTGACCCACCCTCTACTTGACACGATCCTGCAAACCCCTGCTCTGACCAACCAATTTGCCGCCCGCACAAAAACAGCCATCAAAACCGCTTTTCTGGTGAGTTTAACCCCATTATTTACTTTCATTAATCTAGGAACAGAAACCGTAACCTCCACCTGGGGTTGGGTTATGCTCTCCACACTCGACATTTCAATCAGCTTCAAATTTGACCACTACTCAGCAATCTTTATCCCTATTGCTCTCTACGTAAGTTGGTCCATCCTAGAATTTGCCTTATGGTACATACACTCAGACCCCTTAATCAACCGATTCTTTAAGTACCTCCTGATTTTCCTCATCGCCATACTGATTCTAATCTCGGCCAACAATCTTTTTCAATTTTTTATTGGCTGAGAGGGGGTCGGAATTATATCTTTCCTCCTGATCGGGTGATGACACGGGCGGGCCGATGCAAATACAGCAGCTATTCAAGCCGTCCTCTACAACCGGGTCGGAGACATCGGGATAATTCTCGGTTTAGCCTGATTCGCTACTAACATAGGCAGCTGAGACATACAACACATTCTCCTCATAGGAAAAACCATAAACCTCACACTCCCCCTTATTGCCCTGATCTTAGCAGCCACAGGTAAGTCTGCCCAATTTGGGCTACACCCATGACTCCCTGCTGCAATAGAAGGGCCCACACCAGTCTCAGCCCTACTTCACTCTAGCACCATAGTTGTAGCCGGAGTTTTCCTCCTGGTTCGATTCAGCCCCCTGATAGAAAATGAGCCAGCCGTCCTCTCTCTCTGCCTCTGCCTGGGGGCCCTGACAACCGTATTCACAGCCATTTGTGCCCTCACTCAAAATGACATCAAAAAAATTATTGCATTTTCCACTTCGAGTCAACTAGGCCTGATAATAGTAACAATTGGCCTTAATCAGCCACAACTTACGTTTCTTCACATCTGCACACATGCTTTTTTTAAAGCCCTCCTCTTTTTATGCTCTGGTTCCGTAATCCACGCCTTAAACAACGAACAAGATATTCGAAAGATGGGAGGTCTTCACCGCCTTCTTCCTTTCACCTCCTCGTGTCTCACCATTGGGAGTTTAGCCCTTACAGGCACCCCCTTCTTAGCAGGCTTCTTTTCTAAGGACGCCATCATCGAAACCCTCAACACATCAACCCTTAACGCCTGGGCCCTAACCCTAACACTCATCGCCACCTCACTTACTGCAGTTTATAGTCTCCGTGTAATTTTTTTTGTTTTTACGGGCTCCCCCCGATTCTCATGCTTCTCCCCTGTCAATGAGAACAGCCCCCTAGTAATTAATTCTCTCAAACGCTTAGCCTGAGGAAGTATTTTTGGGGGCCTTTTACTGATCCTTACCTCTAACTCCATTAAAACACCTGTTTTAACTATGCCCCTAGGCTTAAAGCTGGCCGCTCTCGCTGTGACAATATTTGGCTCTTTAATTGCATTTGACCTAGCCTCATTAGCAACCAAACAATTGAAGACTACCCCTACAAAAGCCCCCCATCATTTCTCTAACCTGCTCGGATTTTTTCCTTCTATCACCCACCGCCTAAACTCAAAAATTGCTCTTCAATTTGGACAAAAAGTTGCTACCCAAATGCTTGATCAATCCTGGCTAGAGAAATTCGGGCCTAAAATAATTTCTAGCGCTGTGGTCCCTCTGTCCTCCTCAACAAGCAATCTTCAACGAGGCTTAATTAAGCCCTACCTATTAACCTACTTAACAACACTCTTAATGACTTTAATTTTATTTATAATTAAGCCCTGATTCTAATCGCACGCAGGGCCCCCTGACACCGCCCGCGTGTGAGTTCTAATACCACAGCTAACACCACTAAAAGAATAATAACACAAAATAAAAGAAACCAGCCCCCCTTATCGTACAACAACCCAAGCCCCTCCCCCTCAGAACAGAGAAGCGAGTAATCATCAAAATCGTAACAGGACACTAAGCCCACCCCGAATCAATCAACCCACCCTAATAACACTGTCACAACGCATACTACAACGACCCCCGTTAAAGCCCCTAAAAAAATGATATCCCCCCATGCCTTTGGGTACCGCTCCGCGGCTAATGCCACACAATGAGCAAATACTACAAGCATGCCCCCTAAATAAACTAAAAAAAATAAAAGCGATAAAAAGGGCCCCCCATTATTAACCAAAATTATACAAGCCACACCTGCCATCAAAACAAGCCCCAAAACAGCATACACGGGGGAGGGGTTTGAAGCTAGCGCAGCCGCCCCTAAAATAAAACCCATTAGTAATAGTATTATTATATAAGACATAGTTCTTGCCCGGACTTTAACCAGGGTGGACCCTAATTGCCGAACTTACTTACCTTCAAGAACCCTAATGACCAGCCTTCGAAAAACCCATCCCCTTCTAAAAATTGCCAACAACGCATTAGCAGATCTCCCAACCCCCGCCAATATTTCGACTTTATGAAACTTCGGCTCCCTCTTAGGTCTCTGCCTTATCACACAAATTCTTACAGGCCTATTCCTCGCCATACATTACACCTCCGACATCCAAACAGCTTTTACATCCGTTGTACACATTTGTCGAGATGTAAACTATGGCTGATTAATTCGCAACATCCACGCCAACGGTGCCTCCTTTTTCTTTATCTGCCTCTATCTTCATATTGCACGTGGGCTTTATTACGGCTCTTACCTCTACGTAGAAACATGAAATGTCGGCGTAATTCTCTATCTCCTAGTAATAATAACAGCCTTCGTGGGCTACGTCCTCCCCTGAGGACAGATATCATTCTGAGGGGCCACTGTTATTACAAATCTAATATCCGCCGTACCCTATGTCGGCAACACCTTAGTCCAATGAATTTGAGGCGGCTTCTCGGTTGATAACGCCACCCTCACCCGATTTTTTACATTCCACTTCTTGCTCCCATTTATTGTCACAGCTATCGTAATAATTCATTTACTATTTCTACACGAAACCGGCTCCACTAACCCCACGGGACTCAATTCAGACACAGATAAAATCCCGTTCCACCCATATTTTTCATACAAAGACCTCCTGGGCGCCGTTGCCCTCCTCACGCCCCTAGCCGCTATTACCCTCTTCTGACCCAATATGCTGGGAGACCCTGACAACTTCATCCCCGCCAACCCTCTCGTTACCCCTCCCCACATTAAACCCGAGTGATACTTCTTATTCGCTTACGCCATCCTCCGCTCGATTCCTAATAAACTGGGAGGAGTATTGGCCCTCCTTCTCTCCATCTTAGTGCTCATAGTCATCCCTTTTCTTCATACCTCTAAACAACGAGGGTTGACATTTCGCCCTCTAAGCCAGCTACTCTTTTGGACACTCGTTGCAGACATACTAATTCTAACCTGAATTGGAGGTATGCCTGTTGAACACCCTTTTACCCTCATTGGCCAAATAGCCTCAGTACTGTATTTCTTACTATTCCTAGTCCTTTTTCCCCTCGCCGGGGTAGCAGAAAATAAAGCCCTTAAACTAAGGACGCCCTTGTAGCTCAACGAACCCAGAGCACCAGCCTTGTAAGCTGGCGGTTGAAGGTTTAACTCCTCCCTCGAGCACTTCTCCTATCAGAAAGGAGAGATTTCAACTCCCACCTCTGGCTCCCAAAGCCAGGATTCTTGTTTAACTACTCTCTGACATAGCCCGCACCTCCTATTCTTACACCCCCGGATCCCCCACAACCCCTCGATTCTCGCCCGGACTTCAACCAGGACCAATGACTTGAAAAACCACCGTTGATTCAACTACAAGAACCCAAACGACAGTGCCGCCCCCCACAATTATTTACAGTAGTAACTTTTTTTTAACTGAGCTCGGCCCCACCCTCAAAGACCAGAAAACCCCCTTCACACAAGTCAGCTCTGCCCACCAAAAACTTGTAAAAAAAAAAAAAAAATTGCGATTTTTTTGCGATTTTTTGCCATTTCCCAAACTCTGCCCTCCCGGTCTCGTCCGTACTCGAGGAAACTCATTGAAAAAAAAAAATTACATATATGTAATTCCCCCATAAAAATCTTGGGACCACACAAGTAATTTAATCGTTTCCATTTTCCGACCAAAAAATTTTTAATCAAACACAACTCGAACTTAACCATCCCTTTTACCTGGCCCCATCTATTCCCTAAATAATAGTTTAAATCACCCGCAAGATTCGTTCTAATGATACACGTCTTCTTGTAAGGTCACGGGTACCTCATTAAAACTCCCCCCTCGTGACACGTTTCCTGGCATTCAGCCTAGTTTCACGTTCATTAAAAGCTTACAGCTCACAAATTGCACTTTTGTCCATCTCTAAATGGTGGAACTCATCAATTGATAATCACTGGACAAGCCGGGCATTCTCTCTAAAGGGTAGGGGGTGGTTTTTTTTTTTTCCCTTTCACTTGGCATCCCAGAGTGCAAGCAGTATTTCTCTGGAAGTTGGACTATTTCTTGAACCCACGAAAAAATGTATAATGCTTAAAAGACATAACTTAAGAATTACATAAACTTATATCAAGAGCATAATACATCATTTCCAGCCCTAAACTCCTATACACTGTGTCCCCCGGTCTTCCTCCGCTTCTGCGCGTAACCCCCCTACCCCCAGTTCTCCTGAGATTGTGTTGTATCTGCAAACCCCCCGGAAACAGAAAATCCCCTGAACTAGATATTAAATTGATAAACCAACAGCGCTGCCCCCTCTGTTACAGTGTCACAACCGTGTGCTTGATATAAAATTGCAATTTGCATCAGAATTTAAAAAATTTACAGGCCCTTTTCAGGGGCCCTTTTTATAAAACTTAGTCTCAACACTATAATGCATTAAACACCATAAC